GCTCCATGCTTTTTTTCCTTTGAACAAAAGTTAAATCAAATAGAACAGTTAGCTTATCAGAATTAAACGAAAACCCTGAAAAATGCTTTTTTATTTAGAATCATTTTTTTTTTGTTTACTACTCAGTAAACCTCTATCAACAAGATAAAAAGTGAATTTTTGCTTTCGGGAAGTTCAAATTCGACTAGACAAATAAAACAAAGTTCCTTTTACTCTATTGCTTGTATATGTATAGATATCTCAAATAGAGATATATACAGATCTATAGAGAGTCTTCCATCTTTTTGCATTTCCCGAAAACTCCCTGTTTTTGGATCAGATTCTAATAAATTTGTAGAAATTTGTAATGGAAAAAAATTTTTTCTTTATTAATGACTGCAGAGAAATAGAAGACAAAAAGAACAAAAAGAATCATAGGGATTATGATACATCTATTTTATTTTGTTTATTTTGAAAGATTAATAAGTCCATTTTTTTAGTTTGGCGCTTCTTGTACCTTTTTTTTATTCTATTTCTATTAGGTTATATTCTATTTATTTCTATATAGATTCTATATTTGTATTAGATATATTATATAAATATACTTAAGTATAATTATAATATATATATAATACAAATAATAAAAATACAAGATATTCTAATATATCTTTAGAATTCAGAATATAACAATAACAGGTACAAATATTAAATTGAGGTACCCATTTTATGACAACTTTCACCAACTTACCCTCTTTTTTTGTGCCTTTAGTAGGACTAGTCTTTCCGGCACTTGCAATGGCTTCTTTATTTCTTCATATTCAAAAAAATAAGATTTTTTAGATCGGATGAGACCTAATTGTATCACTCCTTTTTTATTTTAAAAACTTCGATTTGATAAGACCCATTTGGTAGAATATTGTATAACACATAGATTCCTACAAACATAAATTAAAAAAAGCTTTTATGCATGTGTAAACGTATTATATGGGTAAATAAATTTGCGCTCTTTTGAAAAAAAAAGGAAAGTCATATTTTCTCAATTAAAAAAATTGTATAACTGGATCTAATATATATGAGTTGGCGATCAGAATCTATATGGATAGAATTTATAACGGGGTCTCGAAAAACAAGTAATTTCTTCTGGGCCTTTATACTATTTTTAGGTTCATTAGGATTCTTATTGGTTGGAACTTCCAGTTATCTTGGTAGAAATTTTATTTCGTTATTTCCGTCTCAGCAAATAATTTTTTTTCCGCAAGGGATTGTGATGTCTTTCTATGGGATCGCAGGTCTCTTTATTAGTTGCTATTTGTGGTGCACTATTTTGTGGAATGTGGGTAGTGGTTATGATCTTTTCGACCGAAAAGAAGGAATAGTGCGTATTTTTCGTTGGGGATTTCCTGGAAAAAGTCGTCGCATCTTTTTACGATTCCTTATGAAAGATATTCAGTCCATCAGAATAGAAGTTAAAGAGGGTGTTTCTGCTCGGCGTGTCCTTTATATGGAAATTCGAGGTCAAGGGGCTATTCCTTTAATTCGTACTGATGAGAATTTTACTACACGAGAAATTGAGCAAAAAGCTGCTGAATTGGCTTACTTCTTGCGTGTACCAATTGAAGTTTTTTGAAATGAATTAATTTTAAAAGACTAAACGCTTTGGCAGTAGGAAGAAAAAGCTAAAGAATTTATTTATTTTTTTTCGATTGAACATAAATCTATTCTTTTAGGCTCTTTTTTTTTTATATATATTTTATAAAAAAGGAGTTTCTTCGTATAGAAATTTGAAAACGTTCTTTTATTTTAGTATTGATCGAAAAAAGTCGGAATAACATCCTAGAAACATTAAATTTTTTTTGATTCAAATTGGAAGTGTATTCTGAGTCTATTTCTGTATTCTTTATAGATTCAAAGCAAAGACTAAGTATTGAATAAAAAGAAAAAGATAAAATGGATTCATAGGCTGAATACATTCTATTCGAATTATAGTAGAAACTCATGCTCGATAGAAATATTAGATCTATTAGAATCAACAAATGAAGCAGGTTCATTAACAATTCACAGATTCAAAATGGCAAAAAAGAAAGCATTCATTCCTTTCATTCCTTTTTTTTATTTTACATCTATAGTCTTTTTGCCCTGGTTGATCTCTCTCTGCTGTAATAAAAGTTTGAAAACTTGGATTACTAATTGGTGGAATACTAGACAATGCGAAACCTTTTTGAATGATATTCAAGAAAAAAGTGTTCTAGAAAAATTCATACAATTAGAGGAACTATTCCAGCTGGATGAAATGATAAAGGAATACCCAGAAACCGATTTACAACAATTTCGTCTAGGAATCCACAAAGAAACGATCCAATTCATCAAGATACACAATGAGTATCGTATCCATACAATCTTGCACTTCTCGACAAATCTAATATCTTTCGTTATTCTAAGTGGTTATTCCTTTTGGGGTAAGGAAAAGCTTTTTATTCTGAATTCTTGGGTTCAAGAATTCCTATATAATTTAAGTGATACAATTAAAGCTTTTTCTATTCTTTTATTAACTGATTTATGTATCGGATTCCATTCGCCTCACGGTTGGGAACTAATGATTGGTTATATTTACAAAGATTTTGGGTTTGCTCATTATGAGCAAATTTTATCTGGTCTAGTTTCTACCTTTCCAGTCATTCTTGATACAATTTTTAAATATTGGATCTTCCGTTATTTAAATCGTGTATCTCCATCACTTGTAGTGATTTATCATGCAATAAATGACTAAAAAATGATTCACTGATCCAATTCTAATCTTTCTTACCTTATACATCATAACCAAATCAAAGTCGTATTTACTTTACTCTTTTTACCCATGAGGTATTCCTTGTATATTTCAACAAAAAAATTTTATTTTTTCAGTAAACGTAAATAGCAGAATTGTGGCTAGGGAAGTATATTATCAACCTACCTAACTTTATTGTAGAAATTTTCGGGATAAATGATTGGACCATGCAAACTAGAAAAACCTTTTCTTGGATAAGGGAAGAGATTACTCGCTCCATATCTGTCTCACTCATGATATATATAATAACTTGGGCATCCATTTCAAGTGCATATCCAATTTTTGCCCAGCAGAATTATGAAAATCCACGAGAGGCAACTGGGCGTATTGTATGTGCCAATTGCCATTTAGCTAATAAGCCCGTGGATATTGAGGTTCCACAAGCGGTACTTCCTGATACTGTATTTGAAGCGGTTGTTAAAATTCCTTATGATATGCAACTAAAACAAGTTCTAGCTAATGGTAAAAAAGGAGCTTTGAATGTGGGAGCTGTTCTTATTTTACCGGAGGGGTTTGAATTAGCCCCCCCCGATCGTATTTCACCCGAGATGAAAGAAAAGATAGGAAATCTGTCTTTTCAGAATTATCGCCCCAATAATAAAAATATTCTTGTGATAGGTCCTGTTCCTGGTCAAAAATATAGTGAAATAACCTTTCCTATTCTTGCCCCAGACCCTGCTATTAATAAAGATGTTCACTTCTTAAAATATCCTATATACGTAGGCGGAAACAGGGGAAGGGGTCAGATTTATCCTGATGGTAGCAAAAGTAACAATACAGTTTATAATGCTACGGCAGGAGGGATAATAAGCAAAATTTTACGAAAAGAAAAGGGGGGGTACGAAATAACCATAGTGGATGCATCGAATGGACGCCAAGTGATTGATATTATTCCTCGAGGCCTAGAACTTCTTGTTTCAGAGGGCGAATCCATTAAACTCGATCAACCATTAACGAGTAATCCTAATGTGGGTGGATTTGGTCAGGGGGATGCGGAAATAGTACTTCAAGATCCATTACGTGTCCAAGGACTTTTGTTCTTCTTAGGATCGGTTGTTTTGGCACAAATCTTTTTGGTTCTTAAAAAGAAACAGTTTGAGAAGGTTCAATTATCCGAAATGAATTTTTAGATCTGTCTATTTAGCTTTATAAAAGTCGTAAAAAAAAACCAAAAAAATTATGAAAAGCCTTTTGCCTCTCTTTAGATTTTCTATCCCTTTTCGACCTGATGTCAGGAATTACTTGTATCATAGTCCTAATCCTAGTATGTATATTGAGAAGAATTCACCTTACCCCTTTTCTTTATTTTTCAATACATATTTTTTTATGGGAAGGGGTGTTATGTAACTCTGTCGTTATTGACCAATTGAAATTGATACAATGTAGCAATAATCAAGAATTTTTTTCTTTTAGAATGTAAAAATTTGACTATATACTAAAATAAGATAAGATAAGATAAGGAAAGCAAGCGCAGAAAAAAAAAGATGGAACCATAAATCGGCGACACAACAAAATTTAGGGACTATAAGGGAGTATTTTTTGTCTTGCTAGTCTTAGACACAAGAAAAGGAATTTTAGACATCCTTTTCTTGTGTCGATCCTGTCCTTCTTGATTCCATTAGTTAAAAATTCCTATTATTAGTTTACATATATATTGCTATTTCTATATATATATAACATTTTAATAGTATAAAAGTAATTTTATTTATTTTTTTTTATGAAATACTAAATCAATAAAAAACTGCTATTTAGTATAGACAAAAATTTAATGATAGATCTAATGATAAAAATATTGTGTCGGCCGGGAAAGCGGGAAAAGGAAATTAAGCGATTCCCCCTTTTTATTAAATCTTTGAAAGGCTAATAAATACTATATGTTCGTAATATAAAAATATAATTAAGTTCATTTTTCACAAACACGGTAAAATTTTGTTCTGATTATTAGCAGTTCAACGGGACCCCCTCGAATTAGACAAAGAAGGAAGAGTAGGGCCCCGTTGAGTTCTTATGTTTTCACGTCTATAACTCAGTTCATCCAATTTCTACAGGGATGAACCTAATCCTGAATATGAACCATAAAAGAAAATACCTATTAAACCGATCACAAGAATACCAGCTACAGTACCTATTACCCAAAGAGGAATCCTTCCAGTAGTATCAGCCATTTATCCCGCTTACCTCCACATTTCATCAAGTG